TTTGTTCCTATTCTCCTTTCTCATAAAAGGGGAGACGTAAAAAAGGGTAAAAGATTACTTCGTTCTTAATAGTTATTTACTTAATCGGGGATAGGAGCATACTCTGGATCGAAATCATGGGGAGTACTACTTGGTCGTTTCTACTAACTTAAAGCCCCAATTTGATTTTCTTGATGTCCAAATATTCGGTTGGATAATTTGCATTATTTACATTACTAATCCTTTTTGTATCTTGGTGTTCCTAATCATCCACTCTTTTTTGCTCAATCCTCTATTATTCTTATAGTAATAAAAAATATGGGAATAAATAGTCAAAATTTTCTAGAATTGGATCTTTTATTTTAAACCCGCTTCAAGCCATGATGACTAATGAATCAAGCTTGGGGTAAACAGTATAGATTTTTGTTTTCTTTTAACTCTTGTACATAGGCAATGAGACTACACTTTTACTGCGAATTTTTAAGCTGTTTTCTTTCACTCATATAACTATCTGGTTTAGTTCATTTAACTTTTTTCCTAGAAATGAAAAAAGAAATAAGAGAAAGTTTATGTTTTAACGAATCACACGTAGAGATATTGATAACACACATAGAGTTAATGGTATTTCATAACTAATTGATTGAGCAGCAGCTCGCAGACCACCTAAAAAGGAATATTTATTATTTGATCCATATCCTGACATAAGAAGTCCAATGGGAGCAATACTTGAAATAGCAATCCATAAAAAAACACCTATACTGAGATCGGCTAGAACAAGATGATAACCAAAAGGAATTACTGAATAACTTAACAAAATGGATATGACAGCTAGGGAGGGGCCAATAGTGAATAAACTAATATTTCCTCTAGATGGAAGAAGATTCTCTTTGAAAAGCAATTTTGTCCCATCCGCTAGAGCTTGAAGAATACCCAAAGGGCCCGCATATTCAGGGCCGAGACGTTGTTGTATCCCGGCAGATATTTCTCTTTCTAACCAAACAATTACGAGTACACCTAGTGTAATTCCTAATACAGTAGTTAAAATAGGTACAAACAGCCATATGATACCATAGATTTCTTTTAAGAATTCCAACCTAGAAAAAGAATTGATAGCTTCTACTTCTCTTGTATTAATTATCATTTCAACGATCAACTTCTCCCATAATGATATCGATGCTACCTAGTATCGTCATAATATCAGCCAATTTCATTCTTGTAACTAATTGAGGAAGAATTTGCAAATTAACAAAACCTGGTGGTCTAATTTTCCATCTCCAAGGAAAAACATTCTGATCTCCTATCATAAAAACCCCCAATTCCCCTTTTGGGGCTTCGACTCTTACATAAAGTTCTTGCTTTGACAATTCAAAAGTAGGAGAAGGTTTTTTACTAATGAATCGGTATTCAAAATCATTCCATTCGGTATTTCTGACTCCAGCAAAGCGCCGGGTTTCTAAATTCTCATAGGGCCCTCCCGGAATTCCTTCTAGAGCCTGTTGAATAATTTTTATAGACTCCGTCATTTCACTCATTCGTACTAAATAACGAGCTAATGAATCCCCCTCTTTTTGCCATTGGACTTCCCAGTCAAATTCGTCATAACATTCATAATTATCAACCTTACGAAGATCCCATTGTATTCCGGAAGCTCGTAACATTGGTCCTGATAAACCCCAATTTATTGCTTCCTCTTCACTAACAACGCCCACCCCTTCAACTCGTTCTAAAAAAATAGGATTCCGCGTAATGAGCTTTTTATATTCAGCAACCTCCCTTAAAAAATAATCGCAAAAATCCAAACATTTATCTATCCAGCCATGAGGTAGATCGGCAGCTATTCCTCCAATACGAAAATAATTATGCATCATTCGCATACCAGTGGCAGCTTCGAATAGATCATATATTAATTCTCGTTCTCGAAAAATATAGAAGAAGGGAGTCTGTGCACCAATATCTGCCATAAAGGGTCCAAGCCATAACAAATGAGAAGCTATACGACTTAACTCCAACATAATTACTCTGATATAGCTAGCTCTTTTAGGGACTTGAATATTTCCCAATCGCTCTGGTGCATTTACAGTTATTGCTTCTGTAAACATAGTAGCTAAATAATCCCAACGTGTTACATAAGGTAAATATTGTATAATTGTGCGATTTTCTGCAATTTTTTCCATCCCTCTATGTAAATAACCCAATATTGGTTCACAGTCGATAACATCTTCACCATCTAGAGTAAGGATGAGTCGAAGAACACCATGCATTGATGGGTGGTGAGGACCCATATTCACTATCATGAGGTCCTTTCTTGTAACTGGTGCAGTCATAGGTTTTTTCCCGATTCATTCTTCCATGAATTGTTGAAAATAAAAAGAGGGTCATCAAAAGTAAAATCATTTTTTAAATTAACGCGTTTTTATCTCTCGAATATTCAACTGACCTATTAATTCGTTATAACGTACTCTATTTTTTTTTAATAAATAAGCTAGCAGTCGTTGGCGCTTTCCCAAAATTTTCCGCAGACCTCTCTGAGATAAATAGTCTTTTTTATTCAATTCCAAATGGGAAGTAAGCTTTCGTATTTTATTAGTAAAACAGAATACTTGGAATTCTACAGACCCCGGGTTTTCTTCTTTTTCTTTTTGTGAAATCACTGAAATGACTGAATTTTTTACCATAAAAAAATTCCCTTTTTTGACAAATATGAATTTTACTGATCAGTAATAATAATGCGAGTTAGTGGTATACATAATAAACTTATTTTTTATGGAATTCTATATATAATTTTATTAAATAATTTAAAGAATCGATCCAATTAAACTGGTATTTGAATAGGTATACAAAACAATAGTCTATTTTGCATTTTCAAAAGAAAATTGTTGAAATTTTAAAATGAAGAAGATTTTGTTGATTCGTTTTTCGAAATAATGGATACCCCATTACATTAAATTAGTATCATATATTAGACTAAAATGTAAGACAAGTTCTACGTGTATTTGTTTGCTTTCATATATCAGATATGGTACTATATTAAGTTTCATTAATTACTTTTCAATTTCGGGATACATACGTATCCTTAACAGACTGAAACAACTTCCGTTATTTGTATCAAACCAATAGCGATTCATACAAGCTAAATCTTCTAATCGATAATTGGGCCAAAGAAGTAATTTTAATTTAATGAATTTTTGTCTATCAAGATCGTTATTTTCATTCAAAAATTGATTAGAACTTTTCAAATTATTCCCATTACAAAATATTATATTTTTTTGGATATCTTGACTATTCTTTGAATGGAAACAAATTAGAATTCTCAATTCTCTACGACGTCGCGATGCTAAAATATTTTCAGGGAAAAACAAATAAGAATTCTTACTTCCAGTTAGACGGCTTCGAATGGATTTATCAAAATCCTCCTTATCAGCATATATTTTCTCTTGGTATCTTTGATTAATACCATGTCTACTCTTATGAACTAATGAAATAGTTATGGTTTGGTGCATAAGAAACTGGCCTGATTTTTTTACAGACAGACGAAGAGGTTCGATAATTAATCTTCCCCTTTTCATCAATTCTGGAAGAGTTAAATTCTTTTTAATCAGCATTATATCAAGATTCATTTCTCTCCTTTGAATAGAGAATAGGGCTATTTTTTTTGGATTTATCAGTCTAAGCAGGAGACAATATACTTTGATATTATTGATCATTCTTTGATTCAAAGCACCCTCCCATCTTAATTGAAAAAGTAAATATCTTTTGAGGAAGAAATCAAGTTCTGCTTCTGTATTGCTCTTGTATTGTTTTTTCTTTTGTAGTTTTTTCCTATCTGATTCCGAATAAGTTTCCGCAATCTCGTTTTCTTGGTTTAATAGAACAGATACAAGACTTTCTTGGTTTTGCATAGTTGATCGAAGATCTCTTTGATTTGTAAATTCTTTTTCTTTTTTATTCTTGAATTCAAAATATTTTTTTTCGTTTGACAGTATAATTCCTTTTTGTTTTCTATTCAGGTTTTTAGTTTCACTAATATTTTCATTTATATTCAAATTCAAAAAAAGGAATTTGCTTGGTATAAACCAGGGTTTAATTTTATATGCATTATAAAATAGGAAAAATTCTGGAAAGAACCAAAGTTCTAGATTTAATATAGGATGACTTAGTATTTCTCTATTCATTTCCATCCAATCCCATTTTTTTTTTTTATTGGATGAATTTCTTTCTTCATCTTGATGAATCATAAAATAAAAAAGATCTTTTTTATCCATTTTATCCATTATTTGATAATTTTGAGCCTCGGTCTTAGTATTTTGGTTCCTATTGGTATTCACCTTGACCCAAGCTTCAATATCTATTTTTTTTTGAAAACAAAAATTGATAATTTTACAATCAAAATATTTTCGATCCATATTTTTTTCCATATATATACTAGCACTTTTTCCTATAAAATTATTGATAGGGATATAGGCTAATCTAGCAAATTCGTTTCTTTTTTGTGTATTGTAATTATAAAAATTATTTGGAGTTTTATTTACTTGGAATGGTGATCTATAAATGGATGGGTCCTCCCTCTTTTCATAATTAAAATTAATAGATCTATAAGATAAAAGATTATATGTATAGTATTTTTGAAAATTATCTTTTTGATTTGGTAATAAATATACTTCGTAATCACTTGGTTTTTTATAATAACTCAATTGTTCTTTTTCATATGAATCCGCTTTGTTTAAATTTTTATCTCGAATTGTACGACATTTTTTTGTGCTATTTCGCCATTTTTGTGCTATTAATTTAGACCATTTAATCTGAGATAAATTATATTGATAATAACCTCTTAACCAGCCTTTCCATTGATTTTTTTTTGAATTCATAAGTTTCTTATCTTTAAATTGAGAATTTCTTATTTCTTGGCTGCCAAAATTTTTGTTTATTGAAGTTTTAAGAAAAAAAGATGTTCCGCGATATTCAAGAATATTAAACAAATTGGGGACTTGGACTTTTGATAATTTGTAAAATACATATGCTTGTGAGAAGGAGGATAATTTCTCATAATTTTGTAAATTATTATTACTAATATTATAAAAGGACTTTTGTATAGTTGAAATAAAGTTAATTGTATTTTGATTAGTTTTATTACTTTTTTCGTGATTTTTTTTAGTATTGGAAATAGGTTTATCAATAATAGTTTTTATTGATTCAAGACAAAGTTTTGAATGTATTTTGGGAATATTAATGATAGATAGAAGGATATCTATATATATATTTTCAATGAAAAATTTTATAAAAAAATGAAATTTACGGATTATTCGAGCACTACGTCGTTTTAATATTTGCCAAATAATTTTTGTTAATTCGAATCTTTTAGCATTATAATTTTTTTTATTAGTACTAACATTTATTCCGGGAGTCACTTTTTTTTTTTCTTTTGTAATTCTTTCTATTTTTTTTCTAATTATATTTGTTCTATCAGTTAGATCATTCATTTTTTTTTCTGTTAGTAAAAAATTTGTCCAATTTCTAGATTTAATTTGATCCATTGATTCATTAATTATTTGATTATCCGTTATAGAATCTTTTTCTTTTTTTGTTTCTTTTGATTTATCTACTTCTTTCAATCTACTAAATATCAATAGAATTTTATTTATTTTTGAGATTTCTTTTATTTTTTTTTTTAAATTTCCAAGTTTTTTTTCGAGTTTCTTTAAAATAGGGTAAAAAAAGTAAGGCCTTTTTCTAGGAGAACCAAAAGGAAGTTCAGTTTCCATTCCCAAAATTGTTAAAAAAAAAAAATCATCCTTTTGACCTTTCTTTTTGATTCGATCTAGATAAGAATACCTTAGTTTATATCCGTGCCAAGGTTTTAGACAGAAAGGAAATAGGACTTTTATCTGAATGCCGTCTAGTAACCAATTTCTTGGAAATTCTCTTTCTGATAATTGAACACCATTATAGGTGCATTTAATATGTATTTCTCTATTCCATTCCTTTAAATCTTCAGACCATTCAGGAAATTGAAATAGTACCATACGGACAATGTTTTTAGCTATTATTAATGAAGGTAATATAATATATTTTCTAAGAGTCGATTGAGTTATTAACATTAAACCTCTTATTACTTGCGCAAATGGGATCGTATCCCAAGCTTCTGCTATTTCTTCTATGCGTGCGTTCTCCTTTCTTTTGTTCTCTTCTTTTTTGTCCTTCTCGTTTTTTTTTCCTTCTTTTCTCTCTTCTTCTGTGTAATCTGAAATTTTTAGTTCTGCTCCTTCTCTCATCCAATTTCTAAAAATTAGTTTCATTAGTCCTGAGGTATCAAAAGAAAAAAGACCCGCTTTTCCTATTCTGTTCAAAAAGAGGAGAGAGTGTACATTTGCTTGAAAGAGTTCCAAAATAATTGTTTTACGTCTTTGTGCTCGCATAGAACCTTTTATTATGTCTCTCCGAAAATCTGATTGTTGTGAATAGTGTATTAAAGCCACCTCGTCTGTTTGATCAGGATTGTTAGTATCTTTATTAGTAGTGTCACTATTTTCACTATTATCACTAAAAATAACTACTTGTTTAAATTTTCTTGAACGAATTTCATGATCAAGCGCTGCTTCGTCTTCACCCTCTCCTTCCTGTTGTTCCAATTCAGTGATTAATTTATATGACCATCTCGGGACATTTTTACTTATTTCTTTTATTCCAACAATGTTTTTTTTTCTTTTTTTATTATTAGTATCAGTTATAATTGCATTAAATAAAAATTTGAAAAAGTTTGTTTCCTTTTCGAATTCAACTCTTTCTTGTTCTGAAAATAAAAACGATCTTTTCAAATTTAAAGTTGTTTTTTTTAATTTAGCCATTTTCTGTTCAAATTTTTGAAGATGAGTATCAGTAAGAAAGATAGTATGAATTTTATTTTTTTCTAGAAAACTTTCTGTTACAATTTCATTTATAATTAATGGTGAAAAAAATAAATTTATTCTTCCGCGATGCGGACCATTCAAGAAAGGATCATATATTTGGCGCAAGTTTTCTTTTTTATTTCCCTCATTACACAATCTAATTTTTTTTTCTAGTATATCAATAAAAAAAGACCCTTTGTCTAGAGTTTCCATTCTATTTATTAACTCATTAGTTAAATTCTTCTTTTTTTCTTGATTAGTGTAAACCCAATGTTTGTATAACTGATCTTTTTTTATTATTAATTTTATTATTAATAAGGGTTGCTTTCTTTGTATCATTTTCCAAAAAGTGGATAAACTCGGTGGAAATGAAAAAGATATTTTTTTTTTTCCATAACTTTGACATGTAGAAAAAAAATATTGTGACATTTCATTTCTTATAGTATTTTCCAATTTATTGTTTTTTATATATCGCATTGGTCGATTCCATCGATTATAATCGAAAAGAAGAGTTACGAAGGGTTTTTCAAACCAGAAAAGGTTTTTTTTTTCAAGTATTTTTAACTTATAATTTTCTTCATTTTTATCTAGATCTAAATAAGAAGCTTCATAAATGGGTCTAGTTTTTTTGTATTTA